AGCTCTGATATAGCTAGCCCTTTTAGGTACTTGAATATTTCCCAGCTGCTCAGGTCCATTTACAGTTATTGCTTCTGTAAACATAGTAGCTAAATAATCCCAGCGTGTTACATAAGGCAAATATTGTATAATTGTTCGATTTTCCGCAATTTTCTCCATCCCTCTATGTAAATAACCCAATATTGGTTCACAGTCAATAACATCTTCACCGTCGAGAGTAACGATCAGTCGAAGAACACCATGCATTGATGGGTGGTGAGGGCCCATATTGACTATCATGAGGTCTTTTCTTGTAGTTGGTGCAATCATAAGTTTTTCCCGGGTCATTCTTCCATGCATTGCTGAAAGTAAAAAGAAATTCATCAAAATTAAAACGACTAAGCTCAAACGGCAGCACGCTTCAAATTAACGAGTTTTTATCTCTCGAATATCCAACTTGCCGATTAATTCTTTATAGCGCCCTCTATTTCTTTTTGACAAATAGGCCAGCAGTCGTTGACGTTTTCCCAAAATTTTTCGCAAACCTCTCTGAGACGAAAAGTCTTTTTTGTGCATTTCCAAATGGGAAGTAAGTCTCCTTATCTTAGTGGTGAAACTGAATACTTGAAATTCAACAGACCCTTTGTTTTCTTCATTTTCTTTTTGAGAAATAACCGAAATGAATGAATTTTTTACCATAAACCCCCCCCTCTTTTTTACAGATATGGATTTTACCGATCAGAAATAATAATGGTATTAATTTCATATAGGATAGGGTATATAATTATAGGATATAGGATATATAGAAACAGTGTATTATTGCCAAATTTTCAATCGTGGGTACAGATGTATCCTTAACATATTGAAACGACTGCCATTATTGGTATCAAACCAATAACGATTCATACAAGCTAAATCTTCTAATCGAAAATTAGGCCAAAGAAAGAGCTTTAATTTCATTAATTTATTTTTCTCTTTACGAAGATGGTTATTGGCATGTAAAACTTGGCTGCCCTTTTTTATGTTCTTTCCGTCCCAAAATACCGGATTTCTGTCTATATAATTTTTATTTTTTGAATTGAAACAAATTAGAATTCTCAATTTTCTACGACGTCTAAACGATAAAATATTTTCAGGAACAAGTAAATCAAAACGATTTTTGTCTCTATTTCCAGCTATTCTCTGACGTGGTGAAATAGTTTCATCAAAATTATTGTTAGAAACATATCTCTGCTCTTGGTATTTTTGATTCGTTTGGTGCTTACTCTTATGAACCAACGAAATACTTATGGTTTGATACATAATAAATTGTCCATCTTTTTTTCCAGACAGACGAATGGGTTCTAAAATAAATATTCCCTTCTTCATCAATTCGGAAATAGTTAAATTATTCCGAATCGGCATTATATCTAAATTCATTTCTCTCTTTTGAATCGAGGATATAGCAATTTCTCTTGGATCTATCAGTCTAAGCAGGAGACAATAGATCCTGATATTATTGATCATTCTTTGATTCAAAGTCTCATCCCATCTCAATTGAAAAAGCAAATAACGTTTCAGGAAACAATCTAGTTCTGCTTCCGCGTTGCTTTTTTTCTTTTTCTCGTATGATCTTTCATCCTTTTCATTAATTTTTTTATTATTTAAAAGAAGTAATTTGCTTGGTATAAACCAAGGTTTCATTTTATATGTCTTATAAAGTAAGACAAATTCTGGGAAGAACCAAAGGTCCAGAGTCGATATGGAATGCTTTAGGATTTTTTCATTCATTCCCATCCAATCAAAAAATCCTTTGTAGAAATTTGGTGGATTGATTTCTGGAATCATAAGATAAAAAAGATCTTTTTCAGAAATTATTTGAGAATTTTTAGTATGAATTTGAGTATTTTTATTCCTATTGGTATCGATTATGATCCAGGCATCAATATCCACTTTTTGCCTAAGATAAAAATGGAAAATTTTCCAATCAAAATATTTTCTATCGCTCGGGTTTACCATTTTTTTGGAATCAATTAATTGGTCTTTTTCATATGAACCCGATTTTCTTAAATTTTCCTTTTTAGCTATACGACGCTGATGAATTGTATTTCGCCATATTTCTGGTATTAATCTAGCCCATTTGGTCTGAGATAAATGGTATTGATAATGCCCTCTTAACCAGTTTTTCCATTGATTCGTTTCATAATTCGAAAGTTTCTTACCTGCTAATTTTGAATGAACCATTCCTTGTGTTTCAAAAAAAGCCTTTATTTTAGGCTTAAGAAAAGGGGGGATTCCTTGATATTGTTGAACAACAGATTTTAACGAATTACTAACTTGAATTTGTGATAATTTGTAAAATACATATGCTTGTGACACGTATGATAAGTCATAAAAAAAATGTGAACTTGCTTTAATATTATTAATATCATCAAGCGGTTTTTTTATAGTCGAAAGAAACGTAATTGGACTTTTCTTTTTTTTATTAATTCTTTCTTCTTTTCTTTCATTATTGAAAATGGATGAGTTTTCAATAATTTTT